GAAAAAGGGAAGTGACTTGGACAAAAAGGGAAGTGACTTGGACAAAAAGAGAAGTGACTTGGACAAAAAGAAACGAAGTGACTTAGACAAATCTTCTTTATCGATAGCCTCGGACCAATCAATCGAATATTGATTAATACGTAATCGATCGAACACTACTTGAAAACAGTTCTTCTGTTCAGAAATTAAATGTTCCAAATGTTCCTGGAGATTCTTGCTCCCATTGGACAATTTGTATCTATATGCATCAGGATCCCGATTCATGGATCTCTCGGTTCGAGAAATAAGAGGATCAAACCATTTCTTCTGACTCTTTTTCAAATTCGATAAATGTTGGTTGATCGTATATTTCATTATAGTTATATGATTCAGAGTATCATTTCCTATTTGTTGATCCCTTTGAATTCCATATTCGAGGTTGCGATCGGATCTATTCATTAAAAAGAATCGATTCGATACATTTCTTATGTACCTACGGGTGCTATATTGGATTTGAATCAGATTTCGGATCAATCTATATTGATTGACTGCCTCCATTATGTTGTTGCTAGCAAATACCGCCGTTTTTCGTTTTGGATCTTCCAAATCATTCCCGCAGTAGATCCGGACCGATTCTTTTCTGATCCTTCGATAAAAGGATTCATTCTCTTCATAAAAAAGAGGAGGTAGAATCAAAAAAAAATTCTTGAATAAGGTATTCAAGAATTTTTTTTGATCTAACCCGTAGGAATCAATAGAAAAGGCAAATCCCCTATGATACACCAGATCCGGCCCGGTTATTGATAGAGTGAATAGATCTGCCATTTCTTGAAATCTCTCTTCTGAGTCAAAATCGTGGTGTAACGTGTATCCCCCTTTGTTCCGGTCATGGAATAGATGAAATAAATCCAAAAATGGATTTTTGTTCAAGAATGAAATCTTATTGGAACTGTCCATATCTGGTTCATCCTTCGGAACCATATCAGATCCCAGATCTGAGGAAATAGGATGAATTGAGACGATATTTTGTAAATGCGTAATTATCTTGAATATGTCAACCATTTCTTTATTTTCCGATCGCCTGGAAGGAACAAAAGAAAGATCTTGTTTTTTCTTCAACAATTTCTGATCCCTAGTGGACCTCTCAATAGGATTCGAACCCAGATGAAGTTCTGACCATCTGTCAGAGAAAAAAGAACGAATTGATCTTGTAGGATTCCCAAGAAAATCTTGGATTTCTTCCGGAAGCAGATGATTATTCATCTGCTTCTCACCTTCCGTGAATAGCCGGGACATTGAGGAAGATCCAAAAAGGCATTTCGGGGATCGATCTGATTCTATCTCTGTTCCTTCCGTTTGAAGAAAGGAAGGATCCCAAAGAATCGATCTTTCTTTTACTTTTAGTTGCTGAATCTCTCTTTGATCGATCAATGTGTGATATTCGGGATCCTCATTTCTAATGGAATCGAAATGATCTCTGGATTGATCAGAAGATCTTTTCAATTGGCTAGAATCCGTTACTTGAACGAAAATGGATCTTGTGGAATCATATTGAATATTTGACAATACATTCCGTACCTTGCTAAAAAACCGATCCTTGTTTACCAACCACACATTGTCTAACCAAATCCAATTCTCTCTCGATACGTTCCTCAAAAAATCCGATTCGTGCTGATTCTTTCCCCAACTAACGAAGAGATCTTGGCGGAATTGCCACATATGATATTGAGCACAATTTTGCAAAGAAATACCCCACTTGTTTCTCGAGAAGAGATGGGAAACACACCCAATATCATTTGATTGAATAGTTGCCTCAGCTCCTTGTTGTTTGAAGAAACCCCACCCTTCAATTGGTCTTTTTTCACGAAAGGCAGACATGAGATAACAAATCAAGTCTTTCCCTAAGACTTCGAATAGCTGTCCCGAATTCAAGTTGATTATGTTTCGCTTCTTCCTCGGAGAAAGACGATCAAACAATTCCCAATCATGGCCCTTGCGGGTCGCATCATCCGTATACGTATAGGATAAAAAAAGAAACTCCAGATATTTGCTATCTTTCTCTTTGAATGAGATCTCAATTCCAGCTACGGTTTCATTAGATACCTTACAACTAGAATCCCTCTTTTTCCCGATCCGGTTCCTCCACCACCGCGAACCCCGGTTAGATTCAGGCATGATAGACTTTTTATTTATTGGGAGAACCCAAGTACTCTCTTGCGGATCCATGAAGCAACTCTCAGAAATGTTTTTCCCTTTTTGAAGATACAGGAGCGAAACAATCAACCTATTGATATTGGAAGACCGAAAAGATTCTTCCAATGTCCCATTTCTGGGTCCAATGGAATTCATAGGTATAGGAAGAAGCCCCATCAAATAGAGATTTTTTCTTTCAGCCATCTTTCGATTGTTAATACGAGATATAAGGACCGCTACTACAAGCAGTACTACACCTTTGATCGTGAAATATCGATTGCTTCTTGAACCCTGTGAATCACGTGAAAGTAGGATACTCCAAATTCGGGGGTCAAAGAGTTTCATAAAACGTTCTTGGTGGAAAAAAATGTGAGTGAAAGATCCCACTGAATCGAATTTGATCCATGAATCTAAGAAATAGTGAGAATTCTTGATCTCTCTCAATATCTCTCTCAATTCGAAGATCCAGGATTTGAATTGATGTCCTTTCATTGATTCCTCCTAAAGATTTCATTTCAATTGGAATTTGGTTATTCACGATGTACGATGATCCCTGTTAAGCATCCATGGCTGAATGGTTAAAGCGCCCAACTCATAATTGGCAAATTCGTAGGTTCAATTCCTGCTGGATGCACGCCAATGGGAACGTTCAATAAGTCTATTGGAATTGGCTCTGTATCAATGGAATCTCATCATCCATACATAACGAATTGGTATGGTATATTCATACCATAACATATGAACAGTAAGAACTAGAATTCTTATCGATACTGGAACTCATAGGGAAGAAAATGGATTTATGGATGGAATCAAATATGCAGTATTTACAGAAAAAAGTATCCAGTTATTGGGGAACAATCAATATACTTCTAATGTCGAATCAGGATCAACTAGGACAGAAATAAAGCATTGGGTCGAACTCTTCTTTGGTGTCAAGGTAATAGCTATGAATAGTCATCGACTCCCGGGAAAGGGCAGAAGAATGGGACCTATTATGGGACATACAATGCATTACAAACGTATGATCATTACGCTTCAACCGGGTTATTCTATTCCACCTCTTATAGAGAAAAGAACTTAAAGCAAACAAAATACTTAATAACACGGCGATACATTTATACAAAACTTCTACCCCGAGCACACGCAATGGAACCATAGACAGTCAAGTAAAATCCAATCCACGAAATAATTTGATCTATGGACAGCATCGTTGTAGTAAAGGTCGTAATGCCAGAGGAATCATTACCGCGGGGCATAGAGGGGGAGGTCATAAGCGTCTATACCGTAAAATCGATTTTCGACGGAATGAAAAAGACATATCTGGTAGAATCGTAACCATAGAATACGACCCTAATCGAAATGCATACATTTGTCTCATACACTATGGGGATGGTGAGAAGAGATATATTTTACATCCCAGAGGGGCTATAATTGGAGATACCATTGTTTCTGGTACAGAAGTTCCTATATCAATGGGAAATGCCCTACCTTTGAGTGCGGTTTGAACTATTGATTTACGTAATTGGAAGTAACCAATTAGGTTTACGACGAAACCTAGAAATCGATCACTGATCCAATTTGAGTACCTCGACTGGATAGACCTCAACAGAAAACTGTTGAGTAACGGCAGCAAGTGATTGAGTTCAGTAGTTCCTCATAGAAAATTATTGACTCTAGAGATATGGTAATATGGAGAAGACAAAATTGTTTGAAGCACGCACAGAACCGGAGGCGCCCCTTGTTTCAAAGAGAGGAGGACGGGTTATTCACATTTAATTTGATGGTCAGAGGCGAATTGAAAGTTAAGCAGTGGTAATTATAAAGATCCCCCGGGGAAAAATAGAGATGTCTCCTACGTTACCCGTAATATGTGGAAGTATCGACGTAATTTCATAGAGTCATTCGGTCTGAATGCTACATGAAGAACATAAGCCAGATGACGGAACGGGGAGACCTAGGATGTAGAAAATCATAACATGAGTGATTCGGCGGATTTGGATTCCTATATATCCACTCACGTGGTACTTCATCATACGATTCATATAAGATCCATCTGTCTAGATATCATCATATACATCTAGAAAGCCGTATGCTTTGGAAGAAGCTTGTACAGTTTGGGAAGGGGTTTTATTGAGAAAAAAAAAAAAGAATCTACTTCAACCGATATGCCCTTAGGCACGGCCATACATAACATAGAAATCACACTTGGAAAGGGTGGACAATTAGCTAGAGCAGCGGGTGCTGTAGCGAAACTGATTGCAAAAGAGGGTAAATCGGCCACATTAAGATTACCATCTGGGGAAGTCCGTTTGATATCCAAAAACTGCTTAGCAACAGTCGGACAAGTGGGTAATGTTGGGGTGAACCAAAAAAGTTTGGGTAGAGCCGGATCTAAGTGTTGGCTAGGTAAGCGTCCTGTAGTAAGAGGAGTAGTTATGAACCCTGTAGACCATCCCCATGGGGGCGGTGAAGGAAGAGCCCCAATTGGTAGAAAAAAACCCACAACCCCTTGGGGTTATCCTGCGCTTGGAAGAAGAAGTAGGAAAAGGAAAAAATATAGTGATAGTTTTATTCTTCGTCGCCGTAAATAGGAATATTGAAAATCGAATTTTTGGAATTTGAAATAATGTGATGGGCGAACGACGGGAATTGAACCCGCGCATGGTGGATTCACAATCCACTGCCTTGATCCACTTGGCTACATCCGCCCCTTATCTAGCTAAAGGATTTTCTCTATTTTCTTTTTCCATTCATATCATTATTGTATTTATTCTTACCTCCATACTTAGATCGAGATATTGGGCATAGAATACCCATTTTCATTATGTAAAAAAAAAAAAGGGAGTAATACGCCGTGACACGTTCACTAAAAAAAAATCCTTTTGTAGCTAATCATTTATCGATAAAAATGGAAAAACTCAACATGAGGGAAGAGAAAAAAATAATAGTAACTTGGTCTAGGGCATCCACTATTATACCCACAATGATCGGCCATACAATTGCCGTTCATAATGGAAAAGAGCATTTACCCATTTATATAACAGATCGTATGGTGGGTCATAAATTGGGAGAATTCGCACCTACTCTAACTTTTGCAAGACATGCGAAAAGCGATAATAAATCTCGTCGTTAATTTTGATAATCTTCATATATAAATAAATTATAAAAAATTTTTATAACATAAAAATTCAAGCAAGATGAATTGGGGGATAACCTTATGATAAAGAGAAATAACTTACGTTCAAGTACAGAAGTCAAAGTTTTAGCTCAACATATACGTATGTCTGTTTTCAAAGCACGAAGAATTATTGATCAGATTCGTGGACGTTCGTACGAGGAAACACTTATGATACTGGAACTCATGCCTTATCGAGCATCTTATCCTATTTTGAAATTGATTTTTTCTGCAGCAGCAAATGCTCGTCATAACATGGGCTTGAACGAAGCTGATTCATTCATTAGTAAAGCTGAGGTCAATGGGGGTACTATTGTAAAAAAGTTAAGACCGCGGGCTCGGGGGCGTAGTTATCCGATAAAAAGGCCTAGTTGTCATATAACAATTGTATTGAAGGATAAATCTAAATTAAATTATTTTTAGATTCATCTTTCAATAAAAAAATATGGATCGAAAGATAATATAAATATAATAGAAAAATATGGGACAAAAAATAAATCCACTTGGTTTCAGACTTGGTACAACCAAAAGTCATCATTCCTTTTGGTTCGCACAACCAAAAAATTTTTCTGCAGGTCTACAGGAAGATGAAAAAATACGGAATTGTATCAAGAACTATGTACAAAAAAATAAGAGAGCATCCTCGGGTTTTGAAGGAATTGCACATATAGTAATTCAAAAAAGAATTGATTTGATCCAAGTAATAATCTATATTGGATTCCCAAATTTATTAATAGAGGGCCGAACACGAGGAATCGAAGAATTACAGATGAATGTACAAAAAGAGTTTCACTCCGTGAACCGAAGACTCAACATTGCTATCACAAGAATTGAAAAACCTTACGGACACCCTAATATTCTTGCGGAATATATAGCCTTACAATTAAAAAATAGAGTTTCGTTTCGAAAGGCAATGAAAAAAGCCATTGAATTGGCTGAACAAACAGATACAAAAGGAATTCAAGTGCAAATTGCAGGGCGTATCGACGGAAAAGAAATTGCACGTGTTGAATGGGTCAGAGAGGGTAGGGTTCCCCTACAAACAATTCGCGCTAAAATTGATTATTGTTCTTATACAACTCGAACTATCTATGGGGTATTAGGTATCAAAATTTGGATATTTGTGGACGACAAATAATGGACTCTTATTTCTCTTGCCATTGTGGCCGGCAATAAAACAAAAAACGACAAACTGTTTCATTCTTTTTCTAAAAAAAAAAATGAACAATTCTAATTCTATAAGGCTGAATAAAAATTCAAATTCGATTGACCATTTAGTATAATTGCTATGCTTAGTGTGTGACTCGTTAGTTTTTCTTTAGAGTTTATAGTTTCGTTGAGGTTCAAAAAAAAAAAGGCTGAACTCTACTATATAACTTAGTAACCATATAAACTAATAACCAACTTATTGCTTCGTATTGTCGAGATTCCAAGAAACAGTCACTATATGACTGGATCAATCATATAGTTGTAGCAACTGCAATTTTTTTCATAAAAAAGAAATATAAATCTGATTATCGGTTGTAAAGCAAAAATAAAGGGATGTGGATAAATGGAAAGATGATAGAAAGTAAAGAACAAAAATATCAATGATATATGATTCCAATACGTATGTATGGTCTATGAATCATTTCAAAAATCAAAAACGGCAGTGTGATAAAGCATCAATACTGACAAAAGAGCCTTGGGTTAATCAAAACTGAGGAGATTAACTCGGGAACGAGTTTCGTCGGGGGCTCCATTGCAGCGGTCAGGCCTAACCATTAATGGAGAAGCTATTGGAACGACAGAACCCATGAATACATAGGATTCTATTGAAAAGGAATCCTAATAATTCAATTCATTGGGTAGGATGGCGGAACACGCCAAGAACAAATTTATTTTTTCGGAAAGGTCGTGGATTGACCTCCCGAATGAAAGAGTCAATATTCGCCCGCGAAACCTTTTTTTTTTATTGGATTACAATATTTTAGCCCGATTCGATAGGAGTAATTCGTTATGTTATAAAAAAAGAGGAAGCATTATCTATATAAAATAAATATACACGCCCATCTGTATATCTTCTATATATAGCTTACTAGATAACCTCAATAAATCCCATTACATTAGATTACATAAATGTATCCATTTATTAAAGACATATGTATCCGTAATATTATTGAATTGGAATCATTTCATTCGCGAGGAGCTGGATGAGAAGAAACTCTCATGTCCGGTTCTGCAGTAGAGATGGAATTAAGAAACAACCATCAACTATAACCCCAAAAGAACCAGATTTCGTAAACAACATAGAGGAAGAATGAAGGGAATATCTTGTCGAGGCAATCATATATGTTTCGGCAAATACGCTCTTCAGGCACTTGAACCCACTTGGATCACGGCTAGACAAATAGAAGCAGGACGAAGAGCAATAACACGATATGCCCGTCGGGGTGGAAAAATATGGGTACGTATATTTCCCGACAAACCTGTTACAGTAAGACCTACAGAAACGCGTATGGGTTCAGGTAAGGGATCGCCTGAATATTGGGTATCCGTTGTTAAACCGGGTCGAATACTTTATGAAATGGGCGGAGTATCAGAAACTATAGCTAGAGCAGCTATTAAAATAGCTGCGTGCAAGATGCCTATAAAAACTCAATTCGTTATTGCAAGATAGGGATATAGAAATCAAAAAAGTATATTAAGGACAAAACCACGGGTTTATATTTATGGACAGACAATATTTCTTTTTTCCTTCATCCTTTGCATTGAAATAACAGATAAAAAAAAATGATATGATTCAACCTCAGACCCTTTTGAATGTAGCAGATAACAGCGGGGCTCGAAAATTGATGTGTATTCGAATCATAGGCGCTGGCAATCACCGATATGCTCATATTGGTGACGTGATTGTTGCTGTAATTAAAGAAGCAGTACCCAATATGCCTCTAGAAAGATCAGAAGTAATTAGAGCTGTAATTGTGCGTACATGTAAAGAACTTAAACGTGACACCGGTATGATAATACGATATGACGACAATGCCGCGGTTGTTATTGATCAAGAAGGAAATCCAAAAGGAACTCGAGTTTTTGGCGCGATCGCCCGGGAATTGAGACAGTTGAATTTTACTAAAATAGTTTCATTAGCCCCCGAGGTATTATAAATATACTAGTGGATTAGACCATAGTAGGATATCTGAACCAGTAGATTGTGTTTCACGCATATACTTTGTAATATAATAATATTAATAATGTAATATAATAATTCAATAAAAAATCAAAATAAAACAAAGAAAAAACATGTTGATTATATCAAAATTAGGGGTAACAATAATTATAGTTCGTCATGGGTAAAGATACTATTGCCGATATAATAACTGCTATAAGAAATGCTGACATGGAAAAAAAAGGAACAGTTCGAATAGCATCTACTAATATCACCGAAAACATTGTAAAAATACTTCTACGAGAAGGTTTTATTAAAAACGTTCGAAAACATCAGGAAAATAACAAATATTTCTTGGTTTCAACCCTGATCCATAGAAGGACTAGGAAAGGAATATATAGAACCATTTTAAAGCGTATCAGCCGACCTGGTCTACGAATTTATTCCAACTATCAACGCATTCCTAAGATTTTAGGCGGGATGGGGATTGTAATTCTTTCCACTTCTCGCGGTATAATGACAGATCGAGAAGCTCGACTAGAACGAATTGGGGGAGAAATTTTGTGTTATATATGGTGATTCTCCCCTTCTGGTATACTAATCTTATCTCGAACTTCCATTTTATTCGTGAAATAGAGAGGAAAAGCGAGTTATATAACCCTTCCTCCATTAGTTGATACTTCAAGGGGGTTGCCTGGAATGAAAGAAAAAGAACAAAAATGGATTCATGAGGGTTTAATAACCGAATCACTTCCCAACGGCGTGTTCCGGGTACGTTTAGATAATGAGGATCTAATTCTAAGTTATGTTTCAGGGAAAATCCGACGCAGTCTTATACGAATACTACCAGGAGCTAGAGTAAAAATCGAAGTAAGTCGTTATGATTCAACCAAAGCAAAGGGCGTATAATTTATAGACTTCACAACAAAGATTCGAACGAGTAGTTATTAAAAAAAAAAAAATTCCGTTTGTCGAGATACAATTCGAAGTTAACAAAATTAAGAAATTTATTTTCTTCCAAGTAGTAAATTCAGAATTGAATTAGGGTAAGGAATGAGAAATATGAAAATAAGAGCTTCTGTTCGTAAGATTTGTGAAAAGTGTCGACTGATCCGTAGGCGCGGGCGAATTATAGTGATTTGTTACAATCCGAGACATAAACAGAGACAAGGATAATCTTTTTAAAAAACTTTCTTTTCTAAAGTAAAGGAAGGATCCGTGTAAAAAGAAAGGATTTAACATGAAATGGATATCTCCGTATCTTTCTGTATATTTCTGACTCATATTTATGAGATGATAAAATATGACAAAACCTATACCAAGACTTGGTTCTCGTAAGAATGGACGCCTTAGTGCTCGTAAGAATGGACGTAGAATACCAAAAGGAGTTATTCATGTTCAAGCGAGTTTCAACAATACTATTGTAACTGTTACAGATGTGCGAGGTCGGGTGGTATCTTGGGCCTCCGCCGGCACTTCCGGATTCAAAGGCACAAGAAGAGGGA